AATGGGGGATATGGCGAAATTGGTAGACGCTACGGACTTAATTGGATTGAGCCTTGGTATGGAAACTTAACAAGTGATAACTTTCAAATTCAGAGAAACCCTGGAATTAAAAATGGGCAATCCTGAGCCAAATCCTATTTTACGAAAACAAATAAGGGTTCAGAAGAAAGCGAGAATAAAAAAAGGATAGGTGCAGAGACTCAATGGAAGCTGTTCTAACAAGTGGGGTTGACTTCTTTACGTTATTACATTAACGTAATCCTTATATCAAAACTACAGAAAGGATAAACCTATATACATACGTATATGTACTGAAATCCTATCTCAAATGATTAATGACGACCCGAATCTTTATTTATTTATATTTCTATAAATAATAAATAAAAATCGAAAGAGTTGTTGTGAATCGATCCAAATTGAAGAAAGAATCGAATATTTATTAATAAAATTTATCGTACGAGAATAAAGATAGAGTCCCATTCCACACGTCAATACCGACAAGAATGAAATTTATAGGAAGAGGAAAATCCGTCGACTTTAGAAATCGTGAGGGTTCGAGTCCCTCTATCCCCAAAAAGGCCCGTTTGATTCCCCAATTATTTATCCGATCCGCTCTTTTCATTTCGTTAGCGGTTTAAAATTCGTTATGTTTTTCAATCATTCTACTCTTTTACAAATGGATCTGATTGTGGAAATTTTTTTTTTTCTTATTACAATATTTGTGATATATATGATACGCGTACAAATGAACATCTTTGAGGAAGGTATCCCCACTTCCAATTTGAATGATTAACAATACATATCATTTCTTGTACTGTATTAAAACTTATAAAGTTTTCTTTTTGAAGATCCAAGAAATTACAAGGTCTGGATAAAGCTTTGTAAGACTTTTTTTGTCTTTTTAATTGACATAAACTCAAGTTATCTATTAAAATAAGGACGATCCACGGATAATGGTCGGGATAGCTCAGCTGGTAGAGCAGAGGACTGAAAATCCTCGTGTCACCAGTTCAAATCTGGTTCCTGGCACATGATTTATTTGTATGAGTATCCGTTTTACAAATGAATTGATATGGGTCAACATACATATTCATTACTAGTCTATATCATAATAGATACTTATCTATCTAGGTGTCTGAGAATATACCCTTTCCAGAATTATAGAATAGATGAGTAAAGAGTATGTCTATAAAATCTGTAAAATAAAAAAAAATTAGATTTTACTTCCTTTTCTTTTTTATTTGTTCATACGGTGCCTCTTACCGTTCAAAAACAATGTTAATACTTTAGATATTTAATACTTCATACATATTAAAATAGAAAGGTTAAATTAATTGGTTGAAAGACTCAAAGGTATAGTCTCGCGGAGTTGAAAGGTGGGAATAACCAAGATTCATTTCAGATACAGTACAAATAAAATCCAAGCCCTCCTCTCATTTCGTTGTCTTTTCTTTTCATATTCTATTTCTTCATTTCCTCCTATGTGACTTTGTCGAACTCATTTAAGGTTTGTGCGTGGTACATAGTTCATGATGCGAAACTCTTTTGGGTCATCCTAATACTAATTGTATTTTTTTAATTGTCTTGTTTTTTTTTTATTTATCCTTTTTATTTCTATTTTTTATTGTTTCTATTTTTATATATTATATATTTATTTATTTGAATAGAAACAATTTTTTTTTTATTCTATTTATTTTGTATTATTTATTTGTATTTGATTTATATTTTATTTCGTTTTATTTAGCCCATTTAGAATAGAATGCGAATGAGACTTCCATTACGCTCTTTGGTCTATAAGAGAACGTACAAACATTATTTGAATACCTGGAGTTGTAGAAGTGAAAATTAGTTTATTATTTTATTATTTATATTTAATTTTATTATTTATATTTAATGAGCATCCTGTATTTCATAAAAATTCGGGGCAATATAATCCTTACGTAAGGGCCATCCTATCCAACTTTCGGGCATTAAGATACGTTTCAGACGTGGATGATTATCATAAAAGATTCCCAACATATCATAAGATTCCCTTTCTTGAAAATCCGCACTTTTCCAAACCCAGAAAACAGACGGAATTCTAGGATTCCACCTTGGGGCAAATACTTTTATACATACCTCTTCTGGTTGATCTATACCATAAGCTATTCTCGTAAGATGATACACACTAGCTAACAGTCCGCCCGGTGCTACATCATAGGCACATTGGGAACGTAAATAATTGTAACCATATACATATAAAATGACAGCAATGGAATGCCAATCCCCAGGCTTTATTTGTAAAGTCTCTATTCCTTGGTAGTCGAAGCCCAAAGATCTATGAACTAACCCATGTTTGGCTAGCCAAGCAGACAAACGACCTTGCATCTTTTTTATCTCCCCCACATTTTGATTTGTATAAAACTTTTATTTGTCTCTATAAGTTAAGTATTTCACATTTACGATGAAATTTATGAAAATTATTGTTTGTTATTATGTAAAAAAATGTGAAAAAAAAAAA